TAGTCAGTAACCCCTGTTAAAAAGTAATCGCAAAAATCCAAACATTTATCTATCCAGCCATGAGGTAGATCAGCAGCTACTCCCCCGATACGAAAAAAATTATGCATCATTCGCATACCAGTAGCAGCTTCGAATAGGTCATATATCAATTCTCTTTCTCGAAAAATATAGAAGAAAGGGGTCTGTGCGCCAATATCTGCCATAAAGGGGCCAAGCCATAACAAATGGGAAGCTATCCGACTCAACTCCAACATAATGACTCGGATATAGCTAGCTCTTTTAGGTACTTGAATATTGCCTAATTGTTCAGGCCCATTTACGGTTATTGCTTCTGTGAACATAGTAGCTAAATAATCCCAGCGTGTTACATAGGGCAAATATTGTATAATTGTTCGATTTTCCGCAATTTTCTCCATCCCTCTATGTAAATAACCCAATATCGGTTCACAGTCAATAACATCTTCACCATCTAGAGTAACGATGAGTCGAAGAACACCATGCATTGATGGATGGTGAGGGCCCATATTAACTCTCATGAGGTCTTTTCTTGTAGCTGGTACATTCATAAGTTTTTTACCCATTCATTCTTCCATGAATTGCTGAAAGTGAAAAGAAGTTAATTCAAATTTAAACCAATAAAAAAGAAAATTAAGTACTAAAAATTAAATTGCCATGGCTTTTGTAATCTTGTAATTAACGAGTTTTTGTCTCTCGAATACCCAACTGACTAATTAATTCTTTATAACGTACTCTATTTTTTTTTGCCAAATAAGCCAACAGCCGTTGACGTTTTCCCAAAATTTTTCGTAAACCCCTCTGAGATAAATAGTCTTTTTTGTGCAGTTCCAAATGGGAAGTAAGTCTCTGTATCTTATTGGTAAAACGGAATACTTGAAATTCAACAGACCCTCTGTTTTGTTCTTCAGAAATAACCGAAATGAGTGTATTTTTTAGCATAAAAGATTCCCCCCTTTACAGATGTGGATTTTAACGATGAGTAATAATAATGCTATTAATTTGAATGTGGTATATGCAATATTTTGAATTTCTTTATGAACTCCTAATTTTATCAATTCACATTAATCAATCCAGTTTTCAATTAAATTTGATTAAGATATAGGAATACAAAAATTTTTCCATTCAGAAAAGGACATAATTTAGACCTAAAATGAATAAGATTCTGTTAATTGGCTTCTAGGTCTAAATTGAGTTCTAGGCCTAATTGATACCTTATTGGTTTTAGTATCTATATTCGAATAGGATGTAAGACAGGTCATGTCTGAATCTGTTTCCTTTCATATATCCTATAAGATAGAGAGAGCATATATATGAAATATGAAAAATGTACTATCAACGACTTTTCAACCATGGATACATATGTATCCTTAAAATGCTGAAACGACTGCCGTTATTGGTATCAAACCAATAGCGATTCATACAAGCTAAATCTTCTAATCGATAATTAGGCCAAAGAAAAAACTTTAATTTAATTAATTCATTTTTATCTTTATCAAGATCTTTCCCTTTGTCCACCAATTGACCGCAGTTGTTCTTGATACAAAATACTGAATTTCTATCAACAACATTTCTATTCTTATTCTTTGAATTGAAACAAATTAGAATTCTCAACTCTCTACGGCGTCTAGGCGATAAAATATTTTCAGGAACAAGTAAATCAAAATGATTCTTATCAACATATCCCTGTTCTTGGTATCCTTGATTGGTTTGTTGCTTACTCTTATGAACCAATGAAATACCTAAGGTTTTATACATAAGAAATTGGCCATCATTTTTTACAGACAGACGGGCGGGTTCGATAACCAACACTCCCCTTTTGATCAATTCTACAAGACTTAAATTCTTCTGAATCATCATTATTTCCAAACTCATTTCTCTTCTGTTAATCGAGGATATAGTAATTTTTCTTGGATTTATCAGTCTAAGCAATAGACAATATATTTTGACATTATTGATCATTCTTTGATTTAAATTTAAAGAATCGCCCCATCGCAATTGAAAAAGTAAATAACGTTTCAGGAAGAAATCTAGTTCTGCTTCTGTCTTACTTTTGTATTGTTTTTTCTTTTTACCCTTTTTTATCTTTGATACTGCATAACCCTCTTCAATATTTTTTTCTTGGTTTGTTGGGGGAACGGATACAAGATTCCCTTGGCCTTTTTGTGCATCTGATCTACGATCTCCTCGGCTTGCCTTTTCTTTTTGATTTCGATTTTGATTCTTTATTTTTGTAGTTGATGGTATAATGCATTCCCCCTTTTGCTTTCCATCGATGTTTTTATTTTCATTAACAACATTTTCATTTAGATTCAAATTGAAAAGAAATACTTTGCTTGGGATAATCCACGGTTTCATTTTATATAGATTATAAAGTAGTACGAATTCTGGAAAGAACCAAAGTTCCAAACTCGAGATGGGACGATTTAGTATTTCTTCATTCATTCCCATCCAATCCAAAAAAGGTTTTTTTGGACTTCGCAAATTTATTTTCGTATTTTGCTTTTGCAAAAGCGTAAGATAAAAAAGGCCCTTTTTATTAATTTTTTGAGAATTCTTAGTACCAATCTTAGTATTTTGATTCTTCGTGGTATCGATCTTGACCCAAGTCTCAATATCGACTTTTTTTCGAAGATAAAAATGGATAATTTTCCAATCAAAATATTTTCTATCGTAATTTTTTTCCATATATCTAATATCGCCTTTTCCCAGATAATGATTGATAGGAGTATTCCCCCATATATCAAAAGGGTTGTGTTTATGTGTGTTAGAATTAGAAGAAAAATCTTGGTTCTTATTTACTTGTAGTTGAAAGGGTGATTCATAAATAGATGAGTTCCCCCTATTTTCATAATTAATAGATTTATATGCCAAAAGATCATATCTAGAGTTTTTTTGAAAATTCTCTTTTTGATTCAATATCAATAATGAATATACTTCTGAATCCTTTTGTTTTTTGTAATGAATTAATTCGTCCTTTTCATATGAATGCCATTTGAAATTTAGATTTTGAGCCATACTATGTTGGTTAACTCTATTTCGCCATTTTTCTGATATTAATTTAGACCACCTAATTGGGGATAAATCATATTGATAATGTTCTTTTAACCAACTTTTCCATTGATCCATTGCATAATTCGGAAGCTTCTTAAGACTTAATTCAGAATGAATTAGTCCTTGTCTTTCGAAAGAATGTTTTATTTCAGTCTTAAGAAAAAAGGACGTCGCGGGGTACTGAAAAACAGACCTGAATTTATATAAGTTAAAAGTTTGAATTTGTGATAATTTGTAAAATACATATGCTTGAGACAAATAGGATAAATCACAAAAAAGATGTGAATTGTTCTTATTGCTAATATTATCAATTGATTTTTTTATAGTCGAAATAAAGTAAATTGTATTGTGATTTTGTTTATTAATTCTTTCGTAATTTGTTTCATTAATGGATTTATCCATAATTTTTTTTATTGATTCAATAAAAGGTTGTGTATTGAGTCTGGGAATATTAATGATAAATAAAAAAATCTCTATGTATATTCTTTGGACAAAAATTTTTGTAAACGAATCAAATTTAGAGATTAATCGTTCATTTCTTCTTTTTAATATTTTCCAAATCTTTTTTGGAAATTCGAATCTCTTAGTATTAGAACTATAACTTATTTTCTTAGGACTAATATAGATTTCCGGGGTTATTTTTGTTTTCTCTTTTGTAATTTTTTCTATTTGATTTCTGATTGTGCTTGTTCTACCAAGCATATCCTTCTTTTTTTTTTCTGTCATTGAAGAATTTGTCCAATTTAGAGATTGAATTTGACTAAAGGATTCATGAATTATCTGATTGTTGATTATAGAAGATTTTTCATTTTTACTTTCAATCGAATCATATACTTTTCTTAATCTAAATAACATAATTGGATTTAATTTCGAAAGTTCTTTTATTATTCTTTTTATAAATAAAAAACTTTCGACAAGCCGTTTTTTTATTTCTTTTAAAACTGTTAGAAGTAATTTTGTTTTTCCCCTTAAAACTTTTAGGGTTATAAAATATGCCCTTTTGCATTTTAAAATTTTTGTTTCGAGTTCGCTAAAAACAGGCTCAAAAAAGTCAAAAGGGGAAGATGCTTTTCTGGGAGAACCAAAAGGAAGTTCAGTTTCCATTCCCCAAACTGTTAAAAAACAAAAATCATCTTTTTGTTTTTTCTTTAAATATCTATGAGAGAATCGTAGTTTAGATCTGTGCCAAGGTTTCAGACAGAAAGGAAATAGGATTTTTATCTGAATACCGTCTGTTAACCAATTTTTCGGAAATTCTGTTTCCGATAATTGAACACCATTATAGGTACATTTAATATGCATTTCTCTATTCCATTCCTGTAGATCCTCAGACCATTCGGGAAATTGCAATAATACCATACGTCCAATATTTTTGGCTATTATGTAAAAAGGCAAAATAATATATTTTCTAAGAATCGATTGCGTTATTAACATGGAACCTCTTATTACTTGCGCCAATGGAATGGTATCCCAGGCTTCCGCTATCTCTATCCGTACTTGTTCCTTTCTTTTGGTCTCCTCTTTTTTGTCCTTCTCTTTTTTGTCTTTCTTTTTTGTTTCTTCTTCTGTATACTCCAAAATTTCAAATTTGGACCCTTTACCTACCCAATTTCTAAAAATAACTTTAATTAGTCCAGATATTTTAAACGAAAAACGGGGGGATTTTTTTATCCTGTCCAAAAAAAGGGGAGAATGCACATTTGCTTGAAAGAGTTCCCAAATAACAATTTTACGTCTTTGAGCGCGCATCGAACCTTTAATTATTCCTCTTCGGAAATCTGACTGTTGGGAATAGCGGATCAAAGCTGCTTCGTTTTTTTGATCTGCAGTATTAGTATCCTTATTATTAGTATTAGGATCGGTATTCTCCTTGTTAGCAGTAAAAATCACTACACGTTTGGCTTTTCTTGAGCGAATTTGATGATCGATGG